CTCGTAGATAAAATCTCAAATCACGGATTTTTATAAAATCCATCTTATTTTCATTCAACTGCTACAAGATCAACAATTCCATAAGCTTGGGCTTCTGTTGCTGACATAAAAACATCTCTTTCCAGGTCTTCAGATACAACCCATAAGGGTTTGCCCGTTCTTTGTACATAAACCTTTGTGAGGGTTTCGCGTAGTTTCAGCAGTTCTTCCGCTTCCAGGATAAATTCTCCCGTTTGTGCCTCATAAAAAGAACTAGCAGGTTGATGGATCATTACCCTGATGATATAACAGTTCTCTATCTCGCGTGATGAAACGAAGAGAAAAGAAAGAAAGATAAAGAATAATAGGAAAAAAAAAGATAGAATTGAACAACCGTACGGGCATTATCTTTTGTGCATTGCATACGGCTCTACAATAAAATTGACCCTTACCTTCCATTGAAGAAAGAGAAAAATAGAATCTATCAGACCCAGATGGATAAATGATCAAATTGCCACCCTTCCTTTCAGAGGAGTTAAAAAATACTATGATGGCTCCGTTGCTTTCTATTTTTAAATTGATTCTTTTTTTTGTCTTTGATTCAGCAATCCCAAAGTTTCTTTTTGATCCAATCAAATAAGGAAAAATCTTGTTTTTTTTCGCCCTCTTTTTTTTATAACATAAATATTGTTAAGTAAGAGCCCTTCGATGTGAAAACAAAAAAGTTTGTGACGCTGAACTGGACTCCCGATAGATAAGAGAAATCGGAAATACCTTTTATCTCATACTACTCTCTCGATACATAATCGAATCTTTTGAAAAAAAAAAACAAGACAAAAATTTTGCATATCGAATTCGAAGTGCCATGCTATTATTACTTAATATTCATATGGCGAAGGCATAGTCTTCTTTTTTCTCTCAAATAAAAAAAACCTCATTGGCGCCAAGCGTGAGGGAATGCTAGACGTTTGGTAATTTCTCCTCCAACCAAGATAAAAGATCCCATTGATGCGGCTAATCCCATGCATATTGTATGGACATCTGGTCGCACAAATTGCATAGTATCGTAAACAGCTACTCCAGGTATTACCCATCCGCCAGGAGAGTTTATAAACAAATACAGATCTTTGGTATCATCCTCGATACTGAGATATACCATAAGACCAATAAGTTGATTCGAGATCTCGCTATCAACTTCTTGGCCTAAAAAAAGTAATCTTTCTCGATAAAGTCGGTTGATTAGGGTAAAATTGTATCCCTTAGGAACCGTACATGCACCTTTTGACGCATACGGTTCAAAAAAAAATTGCGAAAAAAAAAAGAATCAATGTATAGATTCAAGTCCTCTTTCTTTGTTCCTATTCTTTTTTCATAGCAGGTTTTTCTGACTTCTAATGAAAGGACTTTTTCTTCGATTTTTCAATAAAGACGAATTTGAACTTCTTTCTTCCTTATAATAGAAAAAAAGTCACTAAACTTATCGAATTAACTTCTCATTGATGTATTGTTTCATCGAGATTCAATCCAAATCACGATGGTATTTTCTTGTTCCTGAATGGGTCTCTTTCATCTTTTTAGGTTTATGCTCTACTCCGGGTAAAGATCCGCCCGATTTTGATTTGCACATATAGGACAAATCTTCCCATTACCATTTCTTTTTGTTATGACTTTCTTTTTTTTTTTTCAATTCACTTCATACCTTTCACCAAGTATTTAGTTTGAGATTCCCTCGCTTGACAAATAGGATCTCTTTACAAATACCAAACAGGAATCATTTATGATACAAGTAGCAATCATAGATATATTACCAATTGGGTTTTTTCTAAACGGAGCCTGGATACTTCATTTTTTAGTCCAACCAAGCCAACCATAAATTATTCTAATTGATAATAGTAATGTAAATCCCCCCAAACAATGGATCTAATTGCGCTTCACGCTCCAAATTTTTGATGATTCAATTTATCTTTTTTGGGCGAAACAGAGGATATCTCGATCGGGGGAGAGAACGGGGAAATCCCATATGACCCAATATATCTGACAAGTCGCACTATACGTCAACCCAAGCTGCATCTTCCTCTCCAGGACTTCGGAAAGGTACTTTTGGAACACCAATAGGCATTAATTGAAAGAAAAAAGAACTAAGTACTATATTTTACTTTGATGTGGAAACGTAACAACATTATTTTATTGTCTTTATAATATTGGTTTTATCGTATTTATTTTATCCATAGATTAGAAAAATTCATAAAGAAAGACAAAAGAAGAAATAAAGGAAAATTTTGACGAATAGGGCCTTCTAATGAGGAATAAGGAAGGACACATTTACTGATAGAAAATGGTATCAACCACCCATTGCGTATTGGTACTTATCGGGTATAGAATAAATCTGCTTCTCTTTGTTCCTACGAATAGAATTGTTTCATTATTACCAATAGAATAGAACAAATAGTAACCCTTGCTCAGTGGATTATTTCACAACAAGGGGAGTCCATAGATATAGTCATAGTATAGCTTTTCCAAT